CTACTGGCTGCTTTAACTATAACCCCAGCTCTATTCATTGGTTTAAACAAGATACGACTTATTTGAAATAAATTCAATGAAAAAAAATTGATAAAAACAAATATTTCTCTGAGATTCTTGGTATTCTATGGTTCTTTTACACATAAATTGTCAATTCTTGGTTATTGAGATTCATGGATAATTCAGATTATTATTTTAAAATGTATCTTACCTCTTTTTTTATCCCCTTAAACAAACCGAAATGATTGAAGTTTTTCTATTTGGAATCGTCTTAGGTCTAATTCCTATTACTTTAGCAGGATTATTCGTAACCGCATATTTACAATACAGACGCGGTGATCAGTTAGATCTTTGATTGAGTAATATTTATTTCTTTTTTATTGACCTCCTTCCCGCAGGAGGTCCAATGAGAGTTGCAATTCCACTTTTTTTTGTTCAAATATTTTATTGTGATTCGACATTAAATAAACTGACTCACGCTCTGTAGGATTTGAACCCACGACATCGGGTTTTGGAGACCCGCGTTCTACCGAACTGAACTAAGAGCGCTTTCTTATGTTTATGACAGGGGATACAACTGTACTGTAAAGAAAAATTATTTTTCTACCCCAATGTATCTTGCATACATACATATAGTATAAAAAACGGAAAATTATGTACAATTTGAATCGCTCTCAATTAATCTTCGTTACTGTCCATAGAAGAAGTGATAGGTAGGGATGACAGGATTTGAACCCGTGACATTTTGTACCCAAAACAAACGCGCTACCAAGCTGCGCTACATCCCTTTTTTTTTTCAAATTGTTGTGCAGTCTCATTCTACAAAATACCTGTGTTGTTTTCCATATCTTCGTTTTTTCCTCCATCTATATACAATTTTCTTATCATTTCTTCTCTTTCTTTTGGTTTCATATAAGAAAATCTTATACATATCATAAATATAAGAATTATATACATCTGAAACCTAACGTATAAAAAAGTTTTATCAGTAATGTTCAGGAACAGGGGATTAGATGAAAATCTCATCTATTGATTCATTGTACATATTTATTTTATTTTAGCATTTAGTTCGGAATTCTGTGTAAAATAAATACAAATGATCTTGAACTACAACATCTGACCATATACACATATGTATTACAATCCATAGGAAAGGAGGATTTTCAATGCGAGATATAAAAACATATCTCTCCGTAGCACCTGTGCTAAGTACTCTATGGTTTGGGTCTTTAGCAGGCCTATTGATAGAGATTAATCGTTTATTCCCGGATGCCTTGTCATTCCCATTTTTTTGATTCTAGTTATTGATATGTGAAGAAATGAATAAAATTAGAGATACAATTCTACATGACTCAAATTTCGAATTTCCTCCCTCCTTTTTCAGTTCTTTCATTTCAGTTCTTTAGCTTTAGAATAGGGAGAAAAAAAAAATGTATGGAACCTCAACAAAAATGTGATAGATCGAGGATCGAATTCAATTTGGAAGACCCAAAATTCAAATGTAGATCCAGTCTAGGGAGGGTTCCGCTAAATCATAGCATAGAAAGAAGATACTTAAATTAAATAAAAATAATAATTTAGTGGATTTAGGATAGAAACAATTGATAGTTAGAAAGAAATTGTATTTCTTAATTATTACTTAATAAAATTATTATTTTATTACTCTATATCTATATATCTATAAAATATAAATATAAAAGTAAAATTTTTACTTAATCTTAATTACATTACATTTTTACTTAATCTTAATTACATTACATTAATATTAATTATTAATTTAATAAATATAAATAAGAATTTCATGATAATTGCAACGAAATTTTTAGAAAATTCTATTTCTAGTTAGTCACTTTTATTTAATTTATTTTTGTTTTCTTCTTCTTCAGCTCAGATCGAAAATATAAGAGTTAAGCCGATACAAAATTTAAAGGGGGTTTATGGCTAAGGGTAAGGATGTAAGAGTTATAGTTATTTTAGAATGTACCAATTGTGCCCGAAATGGTGTCAATAAGAAATCGCCGGGTATTTCTAGATATATTACTCAAAAGAATCGACACAATACGCCTGGTCGATTAGAATTGAGAAAATTTTGTCGCTATTGTCACAAGCATACGATTCATGGGGAAATCAAGAAATAGATTGAACGGAATACGTATGTGTTCTTTTCAAGTCAAATCAAAGAAGAAAAAGAGTTTAACATATATTTAATTTTCATTTTGAATATAGAATATGAACAATGTGTATACATTATGCATACAAATCAAAGCCTATTTTGGTAGGATCTGAAGTAAATAAAATAAAGAAATAGAATTTTAGAGATAAGGAATAAACCATGGATAAATCCAAGCAATCTTTTCGTAAATCCAAGCAATCTTTTCGCAAATCCAAACGATCTTTTCGTAGGCGTTTGCCCCAAATTAGATCGGGGGATCGAATCGATTATAGAAACATGAGTTTAATTAGTCGATTTATTAGTGAACAAGGGAAAATATTATCTAGACGAGTGAATAGATTGACTTTGAAACAACAACGATTAATTACTATTGCTATAAAACAAGCCCGTATTTTATCTTTGTTACCCTTTCTTAATAATGAGAGACTATTTAAGAATAAGAAATCGGAGTCGACCCCCCGAACTAGAACTACTCGTCCTAGAAAAAAAAAATAGACATACTCCTCAATTGACTACAAACTCCAATTGTAACTCAAGCTCAGATGTGTTTTTTGTTCGAAAAGGCCTAGAATCTAGAAGAAGAAGAGTGGGCTCCAGTGTTAAAAGAAAAAAAAAATGGGAATTTTTTTTTTTTTTTTTTTGAAACATGTTCGTTCATTCCTATTACTTATCTTTTTTTTTTTAAGTGATTTTTATTCTATCTTCCCGGAGAAGTCACTCCGGGGAATTCTGTTTCGTTTCGATCATTCCTTTACTGTACATGACTTTATAATCTACTTTATTTGAATTTGATTTGATGATCTTGTTGGAAATCATGTAAAGACAATTCTTATTTGATATAGCTATTTGTGCAGGGATTTTACGATTAAGAAGCAATTGCTTCTTGTACAGATTATGTATCAGTCTACTATAACTATACAATACCAACTTTTCACGAGTTATTGCATTTATCCGAGTGATCCACAAACGACGAAAATCCCTCTTTTGCCTGCCTCTATCTCGATGAGAGGAAGCCAAAGCTCTAATTTTTTGTTGAGTAATCGTTCGAATAAGGCTCGAATGAGCCCCTCTAAAGGTTGATGCAAAAAAACGAATTTTTGTTCGACGTCTACGAGCTATATATCCCCGTCTAACTCTGGTCATTGAATCAAATTAAACCTTAATGAATAACTAATTGATTTCTATTCTTTCAGCCATCCTTTTACCCCCCCTGGTCGATGAATAACAAAACGGATTATTCCGATATATAAAATATGAATTCGAATGGCTTTTGCTACTATAACCTTCCTTACCACCATTTTTGATTCCTTTCAGGCATTTCACCTGAAAATAAAAAATTCTAATGATACTAAAGTGGGTTCCTTCGTTTCTATGGTTATTTCTTAAACGGCGAGGTCCTCTCTATACACCGGAGCCTCCTCTTTCATTTAATCAAATGGTATTGTGAACTTGTATAGTTCACACTCTTTGGCTCTACCCATCAATTATCAATTATAGAGTAATAGCTCTTTTCACAATAAGAGCTATCTATACAGTAACGGCATTTAATTAGGAAAGTTGGCTAGGTAGCTGACCCTCTTAGTCCGTTCTTTTAACAATGGGAGCATAATCTTTTTGCTTCTTATGATACTATTTCCTCCGCTTAATGGATAACTATTTGCTACCAATGGGGAATTGCTTTTCATCTCAAATTTAGGTGATTGGATTTACACCAATGGAAACCATAAATTCCATACACAATACACAATATAGATATATGAAAAATCCTTTACATTTACCCTATTCATTGGTGCTGGTGCTGTTCAGTAATACTGGAAAAATTTTCTCATTTGTATTTGTTCGAACTCATGATCTGAACGAGTCGCACATACACCCTAGTACATGTTCCTCGACGCTGAGGACATTCTCTAAGAGCGGGAGATTTCGTAACATTTCTTATTGGCTGTCTTGCATTTCTAATAAGTTGTTTAATAGTTGGCATGTTGTATATATATATATACGTTGTATATATAATTAGAAATTAGAATGGAATGGGTTGGTTTAGATCGATCTTAACCTGAAAATGAATCTGATAATTAATGATTATCAATTTTTTCTATTCAATATAGAATCACAGAAAATAAAATTACAGTTTGAAATAGATTTACAATAAAAAATCCTCGAAATCCTCAGGATCCGCCCCTACAAGATCAACAATGCCATAAGCTTGGGCTTCTGTTGCTGACATAAAAATATCTCTTTCCATGTCTTGGGCTACAACCCAAAGAGGCATACCTGTTCTTTGTACATAAACCTTTGTTAGGGTTTCGCGAAGTTTCACTATCTGTCTCGTTTCCCTGAAAAAGTCCCCTGATCTTCCGTCATAAAAAGAACTAGCAGGTTGATGAATCATAATCCTAACCTAATGTTATTGATATAATGGGTTCTTCTATCTCGCATGATTGGGCTAAATTAAAGGATAAAAAAAAGAAAAAGAAGAAAATGGAATTGAACAACCGTACAGGCATTTCTATGTTGCATACGGCTCCGCAATGGAATTGACTTTATTCTTCTCTTCTATTCTATCGAAGAAATAGAATTTATCTTATTCAGATCGTTGAATTATCCATTTACCACTCTTCCTTTCGTAGGAGTAAAAAATACTATGATGGTTCTGTTGCTTTATATAGATATCTTATCTATGATTTAGCAATCCCAAAGTTCCCTTCTGATACGATCAAATAAGGAAAATTTATTTTTTTTTTTTCGTACTCTTTCATAAGATAATATCAAAAAGAGACTTATGGTGTGGAAAAAAAAGTTTGTGACGCTGAAATGTACTCCCGACACATAAAATTAACAAATCGGAAATACCCTTTGTTTCATACTACTATCTCGATACAAAATCTCATGTTATGAAAAAACATAAAATAATGATGGTTTGTTTAGATCGAACTTGAAGTGCCATGCTATTATTACTTATTATTCATATTCAATACGGCGAAGGCATAGTGTTTCTTTTTTTTTTTTCAAATAAAAACTCATTGGCGCCAAGCGTGAGGGAATGCTAGACGTTTGGTAATTTCTCCTCCGACCAAGATGAAAGATGCCATTGAAGCGGCTATTCCCATGCATATTGTATGCACGTTGGGCGTCACAAATTGCATAGTATCAAAAATAGCTATTCCTGATATTACCCATCCGCCGGGAGAGTTTATAAATAAATAAAGATCCCTAGTCTGATCTTCTATACTGAGATATACCATGAGACCAACAATAGTATTCGAGATCTCTTCTTTGACCTCTTGTCCTAAAAAAAGTAATCTTTCTCGATAAAGTCGGTTGATTAGGACAAAATCCTATCCTTTAGTCCTTTAGGAGCCGTACACGCACCTTTGGATGCATACGGTTCAAAATAAAAATGAAATGGAGAAAAAAGAATCAATGTGTCGATTCTTGTTCTATTTCTTTTTTCTTTAATAGGTTTTTTTTTTCTAAAAAAAACCTTCCATTTTTCAAAAAGCATGAGATGTGTTCTCGATTCCTTACCTAAAAAAAAAGAATTTATTGAACTAATCTCTCTCATTGATGTATTATTTCATCGATATTCAAATCACGATGAAATTTTCTTGTTCCTGAATGGGCCTCCTTTTCAATTCTTTTAGGTTCATGTTCTACTCCGGGAAAAGATCTGTCCGAATTTTATTTGCACATATAGGGCAAATAATCTCAGTACCACTTCTTTTTTTTTTCAATTCGTTTCATTCATGTCTTTTCCAAACTCAACTATGTTGATGTATTCATCATGCTATTCTGTTGGTTATTGGTTGGACGTTTGAAATCACTCTTATAGTAACTCATCTTACTTATAGTAACTTATATAGTAAGTCTTTTATAATACAAGTAATAATCATACATATATTACCAATTTGTTACCAATTTGGTATTTTCTGAACAGAGCCTGGATACTTTATTTTTATTTTTCCAAGTGAACCATAAATCTTCCTAATTGATAATATGGATCCCAAAATGCAAATATAAATAAATTAATCTAATTGCACTTCACGCTCCGAATGATTGATGCTTCCCTCAATACAATATTTCTTGGGCGAAACAGAGGATATCTCGATCGGGGGAGAAAACGGGTAAATTCCATATGACTCAATATGTCTGACAAGTCGCACTATAACTCAATCCAAGTTGCATCTTCCTCTCCGGGATTCCGAAAAGGTACTTTTGGAACACCAACGGGCATTAATTTAAAGACAAAATGGAGTACTATACTTCGCGTTGATATGGAAACGTAACAATGGCTTTATCATCTTTATCCCTTTTTTCTCTTTATTGTATTTTAAGATTTTTATACATAGATTGAAAGGTTTATAGAGTAAGACAGAATGAATAAAGAAAGAGAAAATTTAACTAACGTATCAATCGTTGGAATGATAAACAAGTATCTATGTATTTGTTTCCCGAAAATAGGAGTAATCCTCCCATTGCGTATTGGTACTTATCGGGTATAGAATAGATCCGCTTCTCTTTGTTCTTACGAACAGAATTGTTCCCTTATTTTCAATGGAACGGAATAAATATTAACCTTTTCTCATACAGAATCTACTGAAAAGTTAGATACATAGTATAGTTTTTTCCAATTCCAATGCGATAAAATAAAGTGACATAGTGTCTAGTTTTTTTTTTGATAAAGGGGTATTTCCATGGGTTTGCCTTGGTATCGTGTTCATACTGTCGTATTGAATGATCCTGGTCGATTACTTTCGGTTCATATAATGCATACAGCCCTAGTTGCTGGTTGGGCCGGTTCGATGGCTTTATACGAATTAGCAGTTTTTGATCCCTCTGACCCCGCTCTTGATCCAATGTGGAGACAAGGTATGTTCGTTATACCCTTCATGACTCGTTTAGGAATAACCAATTCGTGGGGTGGTTGGAGTATTTCAGGGGGAACTATAACGAATCCAGGTATTTGGAGTTATGAAGGTGTGGCAGGGGCACATATTGTGTTTTCTGGTTTGTGCTTCTTGGCAGCTATCTGGCATTGGGTGTATTGGGACCTAGAAATATTCTGCGACGAACGTACGGGCAAACCTTCTTTGGATTTGCCTAAGATTTTTGGAATTCATTTATTTCTCTCAGGGTTGGCTTGCTTTGGTTTTGGCGCATTTCATGTAACAGGTTTGTATGGTCCTGGAATATGGGTGTCCGATCCTTATGGACTAACCGGAAAAGTACAACCTGTAAGTCCAGCATGGGGCGCGGAAGGCTTTGATCCTTTTGTTCCCGGAGGAATTGCCTCTCATCATATTGCAGCGGGTACCTTGGGCATATTAGCGGGCTTATTCCATCTTAGTGTCCGTCCGCCTCAACGTCTATACAAAGGATTGCGTATGGGCAATATTGAAACTGTACTTTCCAGTAGTATCGCTGCTGTTTTTTTTGCAGCTTTCGTTGTTGCTGGAACTATGTGGTATGGTTCAGCAACAACTCCAATCGAATTATTTGGTCCCACTCGTTATCAGTGGGATCAAGGATACTTTCAGCAAGAAATATACCGAAGAGTTAGCGCCGGACTAGACGAAAATCTAAGTTTATCGGAAGCTTGGTCTAAAATTCCCGAAAAATTAGCTTTTTATGATTACATTGGTAATAATCCGGCAAAAGGGGGATTATTCAGAGCAGGGTCAATGGATAACGGGGATGGAATAGCTGTTGGATGGTTAGGGCACCCTGTCTTTAGAGATAAAGAAGGGCGCGAGCTTTTTGTACGTCGTATGCCTACTTTTTTTGAAACATTTCCGGTGGTTTTGGTGGATGGAGACGGAATTGTGAGAGCTGATGTTCCTTTTAGGAGAGCAGAATCAAAGTATAGTGTTGAACAAGTAGGTGTAACTGTTGAGTTCTATGGTGGCGAACTCAATGGAGTCAGTTATAGTGATCCTGTGACTGTTAAAAAATATGCTAGACGTGCCCAATTAGGTGAAATTTTTGAATTAGATCGGGCTACTTTGAAATCTGATGGCGTTTTTCGTAGCAGTCCAAGAGGTTGGTTCACTTTTGGTCATGCTACGTTTGCTTTGCTATTCTTTTTCGGACACATTTGGCATGGTGCTAGAACCTTGTTCAGAGATGTTTTTGCTGGTATTGATCCAGATTTGGATGCTCAAGTGGAATTTGGAGCATTCCAAAAAATAGGAGATCCAACTACAAGGAGACAAGTAGTCTGATACAAGATTGCTCTGGTATCTTTCACCTCTTTTTTTTTATTTGACATAGGGTTAGAGTACTTAAGAAATCTTGACTTGAATCACTATCTTTTCTTTTCCTTTTCTTTATCTTTATATTTTATACTATATGGTAAATGATGCCAAATGAATAGGTGTGGAAGCTATAATTGTAAACCACGATCGAATCTATGGAAGCATTGGTTTATACATTCCTTTTAGTCTCTACTTTAGGGATAATTTTTTTCGCTATCTTTTTTCGAGAACCACCTAAGGTTCCAACTAAAAAAGTAAAATAATTTTTCATTATGTCAATTGAAGTAATGAGTCTCCCATATAGGGAGACTCATTACTTCAACTAGTCCCCGTGTTCTTCGAATGGATCTCTTAGTTGTTGAGAGGGTTGCCCAAAAGCGGTATATAAGGCGTACCCAGTAAAGCTTACAAGTAAACCAGATATAAAGATGGCGATTAGGGTTGCTATTTCCATTTTTAGACAATTTCAAGATCACAATACAATGGATCTATAATAAGATCGTTTATTTACAACTACAACGAAATAGCATACAAAGTCAACAGATCTCAATCAATGATTAAATATTATGGCTACACAAACCGTTGAGGATAGTTCTAGATCTGGGCCAAGACGAACTACCGTAGGGAATTTATTGAAACCACTGAATTCGGAATATGGTAAAGTAGCTCCGGGCTGGGGGACTACACCACTAATGGGGGTCGCTATGGCCCTATTTGCAGTATTTCTATCTATTATTTTGGAAATTTATAATTCTTCCGTTTTATTGGATGGAATTGCAATGAGTTAACTTTAATAAGAACTATGAAGTACTAGTAAAAAAAAAAAATTACTTTACTTAAACTGAAAACTTTGATTTCTAGACCATTCTGGTAGTTCGACCGCGGAATTCATTTGTTTCGGTATCTCCGGAATATGAGTGTGTGACTTGTTATAATTGATCCTATTAATAATACAGAGAATAGTTCTGTCATCTCTATCAAGATGAGTCTATTTCGTCGGATAATTATTCTAGTATCTGGAACACGAAATCCATGTAATATAGAATAGATCAAGAAAAGAAATACGAAAACTATGATTCATAACTAATATTCGGACCTCGAAACCGGAATCCAAAAATTTCAAATAAATATTTCCTAAATAAAAATAAAACGATTTTTCTTCTTTCAGACTCACTTTTTTTTACCGAAGGACAACTCCTTTTCTAGATTTTGTTCAGTCATAACATTCATTGAATAAGTGATTATGAAAGTGTTCTTACTCATAGAACACTTGAGTTTAGCTTGGCTTGAGGCTTGGCTTTATTAAATCATCGTGGTTCTAGTATGAATCTGGAGTTTCGATTGATTCATGGGATCTCAACAAGTGAATTCCTATACCTATTATATAGATAATATATATATAACTATATATATCTATATTCTATATCTATATTCTATATATAGTTCAAATAGTTAAAAAAGATAAATAATATAGTTAAATAAGAGTCAATACACATTACAAAAAAACAAGAAAAAAAAAATAATAAATAAAAAATAAATAGGAAAGAGAAGATTCAAGAGGCCTGTAATAATC